TATTATTATATAATTCTAATCTAATTTATAGAATTAATATTTTTTTTTATTAGTTAGAAGAGACTTTCTCGTGTTGTATCAATCGAATCTAAGGAACCTATCGCTTACATGAAGTAAAGTAAAAAATAAAAACTTATAGGGCGTGGATAAATAGATCTATTTATCCACGATCAATTATATTTGTTCAATACACTATTGTCAATATGAACGTTGACAAATAAAAATTGAAATAAAATAAAATAATAAGAACTTGTGTTGGATTGGCACTTCATAGATAATCTACCTAGAGAATAAAAAAAGTGTAGATGTAGATAAATAAAAAATAATCATCAAGAAGAAAGCTCGGCCCCTTTTTTAGTGGAGTCTCGCCAAAAACTACCCGATTGGGGGATAATCCCATACATAATTTTATGGATAGAACAAAAGATGGGGAAACACTGAAACTATGCATTTTTTTGGTTTTTTGGTCGAAAACCCGAAAAAACCATTCGTACTTATAACTCAAGTTGGATAATTCTCAAAGAGTTCAAAGGAAAATCCCGAGTCCTTGGCATTTCATTTATTGAGCTGTCTCTAACCCACTTTTTTGTCTCGTTTAGAATCCATTTTTTTGATTCTTTATTTTGTTCAAAGTGTTGAGACAATTTAAATTGGTGTTTTCTTGTTCCAGGATCGTTTATCTTCGTTTTGAATCATTGGGTTTAGACATTACTTCGGTGATCCTTAATCGTTTCAAAATGGCAGCAACATACCTTTTGTTATTTATTGACTATCGAAGAATCGTATGAACGCTTGATTCCCGTGGGATACACTTTATGATCGAAATAGTTTTTCCAATTCCAACAAAAATTTCAAATCCAAAAAGATATTTTATTAGATTTTATTAGAATTGAATCTTTTCTTTTGAATTTCTATATCGAAGATATGCTTACGAAGTTGTTCTAACTTATTGATTGACATTAACCCTAGATCCTTACCTCTTAGAAATGAATTAATCCTTTCCGCGCGAGCTCCATCGTGTATTATTTACTTTAACTAACAACCCCATTTAGTTGGGTTGTGGGTTGGTTAAAGTAAATAATTAGAACTGAACAAACTATGTCGAGCCAAGAACACCTCATAATTTATATATTAAAAAATGGTGGATGTAAGAATCCACAACCGATCATTCCTTCAAGTCGCACGTTGCTTTCTACCACATCGTTTTAAACGAAGTTTTACCATAACATTCCTCAAGTTTGTTTGGAACCGGTATGGAATTGATTCAATATGGAATCATGAATAATCATTGAATTTACTCAATCGATACATAATCATAATATAATCATATACATATATAATATAATCATATACATATATATATATATAATAATCCATACTTTTTTTCTATTTCTATTCTATATTTATCTATATTTAATTTATTCTATATTTCATTTCTATATATAAATATATCTATATATAAATATAAATATAATATATTTTATTTCTTTTTTTTTTTTATTCTTATCAACCAGCACTCTTATTATGATGTGAACCATTAGGAGTAATTCATTGAATCGGTTAGATATAAAAAAAGATCTCCTTCATATGATTCCACTATAGATATCTACATACATATAGATGGTATTTAACTAGAATTTTCTGTAATATAGATTGTATATTCCTATTACTAATTGTAGTTGCTGTGGTACATAGGTACATAAAATATTGGAAAAAGCGGATCCAAGGCATGAAAATATCCACTCGATCCATTTATGATACATGAAGGAGAGAAATACAGATCAAGCTCCCTTACTTTAGCGATTTACTTCGCCAAACAAAAGGGAGGGTAAAATTCTCCGAACCTTTGTTGTTTTATTTGAGTTAGGTTCAAGTTTGACGGGAATAATATTCTACGACTAGCAACTCATTTATTTCCAAACCAACCCACTTACTATCTATTATTTGATTGACCGATCCTTTATATTGGGATGAGTGAAGAGTTAAATGTTTTGGCAATTCTTCACGGGGAGATGAATCAAGATAATTTTGAATCAGAGCTCTGGATTTTTGTTCATCCCTTGTAGTAATAATATCTCGGGGTTTGCATCGATAACTTGGTATATCTACTATATGACCATTAACTAAAATATGCCTATGGTTAACTAATTGTCGGGCTCCAGGAATGGTCGAAGCCATACCTAATCGAAAAAGGATGTTATCCAAACGCATTTCAAGTAATTGTAGTAAAACCTGACCCGTTGACCCTTTGGCTTTTCCAGCGATATGAACGTATTTAAGTAATTGTCTTTCCGTTAGACCATAATGAAAACGCAATTTTTGTTTTTCTTCTAAACGAATACGATATTGAGATCTTTTCCCGGAGCGTGATTGGGTTCTAGGATCACTTCCGGGCGTGGTTCTTTTACTAGTACATCTGAGCATTTTAAATTGGCTAGTTAGTCCCGGTAAAACACCCAGACGGCGTATTTTTTTGAAACGAGGCCCTCGGTAACGAGAC